ATGTTATACTATTCAATTCTCGACGATGAATCGATTTGATAGATCAGATATTGTTATTCATAATATTGATCCTATTCAGTATCATCAGGATCAATTCATCCCAATGAATTTACAGGAGTTAAATTTCTCATCTCTATGGGATTACATCCCGAGTTATTGCGAAGAAAAAAATAAATAAATAATGAAATTATGGAAGTCAATATTCTCGCATTTATTGCTACTGCACTGTTCATTCTAGTTCCTACTGCTTTTTTACTTATTATCTACGTAAAAACAGTCAGTCAAAATGATTAATTTGAATCTGAATTATTAGTTCTTATCAATCCTTTTTTCAATGATTGAAGAAATGAAAGAAAGGGATTAAAAGAAAATTCCAAGTCTTAAATGAAATGATCTGGTTGGAATCATAAAGTGTGGTAGAAAGGACTATATATAGTCCTTTCTACCACACTTTAGAGTATTTTATATTATCTAATATTGTATACAATGATATTATCATATAAAGTTGTATTGTATACAGATATAGACTTTATCTAAATGGAGGGTTTATATAGATCAATTTACAATATGTATGTATATGATGTATTAGATGTACATCTAATCTAAATAGTAGACTAGTACATCGAAATAGCAGTCTAATTCTATTTCTTTTTTTCGCTACATCCACTCGATTTCGATCAACCCAAAATAATCGAAGGCCAATTCTTCTAATTCCTAGGTTTCTTATAATTTTATATATAGATAGGTTCCGGGATCCATCAAAAGAATCAATAGAGGAAGAATAGTATAGGAATATACTATAGCAAAAGAAAACAAAACCAAGGAATTTTTTTGATTTCCCATCCCAAGAAGTCATTGATTGAGCCATTAACAGATCATTTACGAAGTTCTATGGTAACTTCTTCAGATTTTGAAAGGAAGTAGATTAGTAAAGGGGACTCGGACCATTTTTCATGCTTAAACATGACATGAGATGAGTCAAAAAAGCATAAAAAAATCTCTAGGAGTCTAAAATGTTAAATGTATGATATGTGGTGGATCACTCAGCGGAAGAAAGATCTAATTTTATTATGTGTAGAACCTCTTTGGACAACCACTAGTCACTTCCAGTAGAAAGTAAGTATCGTCGTAATCTAATAGCAGAACGATTTGTTCTTAGAACAGTGAAAGTAAAGAAAGAGAGAAACAAATAAAGAAAAAACTAGGGATTGGTTTTTTCTCGTTGTAATATCCATAATTCTGGTAAGAACAGGTTTATCCAAACAGAATATTTAGGAGGAATTCGGTTGGAAAAAATTTCCTATCATGCGTAGATTTGAGTTTTGAAATACAACTAAACTATAGTAATCATTCGTTGTTTGATCGAATGGTTATTATTCATTATTGTCTTTCCAGTATAATTTTGAAAGAGAGACAAGCTTTTTAAAAATAAAGCTTCGAAAAACGATCAATGCAAAACGATCAATTAAACAATTGATACAATTCGATTACTCAATCGATTACTCAATCGATTACTCAATCGATTACTCAATCAATTATTAATATACCTAGAGTCCACTCCTTCCCCATACTACGAGTGAAAGGGAAAATGTAAAGACTACCATTAAAGCAGCCCAAGCGAGACTTACTATATCCATGTGAATTATATCTCCTATTTCTATGAAGGAATTATTCCATTATTGATCAATAATCATAGTAGAATCAATGGCGCAGAGTAAAAATAGGATTCTGACTTAAGGCTATTGATGAACCAATTCAATGAATCCACTCGTAACAGATTCTTTATAGGATTTCTGGTAGAATTGGGAAGTATTAAGTAAAAATATGATACACACACCTTTTCCTTGCAAATTGCAAAGGAATGCTCCTAATGGAACATGTGGGAATAGTAAGACCTATTGTTTGTTTTGTTACCTTTCTTTCATAAGCAAAAATAAAAAAAAAATATACCATCAAGATAGATAACTATCTATTGGATACCTACATTTCCTATTTGATCTAAGCCTTACTGTCTTTCTTTCTGTGAAAGAATGGGGAGACATCACTACCATTATTACATACATTTTTTTTTGTAATCTCCTTACACGACCAAAGAAATCTTTTTTTTTTTTTACTTTGACTCTGTTATTCTATAAGATAAGAGCCGACCAACCATCCTGATTGAATGTTTGAGTACTCGGAGTCTCTCGTAAGTATGGATACAAAGTATCTTCAGTCCTTTCCACAACTCCTAAATTGATTTCCCATCAGTCTATCCAATCTAATTCCAGACAGAGTCAGTAGACCCTACGTTAGTGTAGGTAGTGTAAGATAATTAGGAAGTCTTGATAGTCTTTCGTATAATCTTTTCTTCAATCCTAGGAGCAAAAATGGAATGTCCTTTAGGAACCTTTGGATACCAAGATTTCTGACCTCTTACTTTCGTAGTTCTGGAATTAATAAGTAAGCCTTACCTCATCCCTATTGGTATATCTGTTTGGGCCGCTACCCAGAACCCAAA